GGACTCGAAAAACGGATCTGAATGTGACTGAAATGCACGATCTTCACAGGTATCACTTTTCACGATACCTAAACCTAAAAGGTGGAATAGCTATTTTCGAACCATTTCCTATAAGAGAATGGTTTCCATTACTTTGAGAAATGGATTCTATATCAAACTATAGCTATTGCATTAAAGAAGAAAAGAAACTAATAGAAGTCGAAGACGCGGAATGGTAGTGAATAGAGAAAAAGATTCTTCTGATTTTCTTGTTCCTGAAAATATTCGATCTATCTCCTAGACGCCGTAGAGAATTGAGAATTTTCATGTCTTTCAATTCTCGTACTCGTAATTGGAAAGTTACGGAAGGAGATCCATCATTTTGCAATGAAAACAACATAAAAAACTCTGGACAATTTCGAAATCAGACCAAGCGTCTTAATACATATGCAAAAAAATTCATTATTGGCCCACCATTGATTACAAGATTTAGCTTTTATGAATCGCTATTGGTTTGATACGAATAATGGCAGTCGTTTCAGTATGTTAAGGATACAGATGTATCCACAATTCATTTAGAGTTACTTAATAGCCTATTTCTTATACTATATCTCTATCCCGTGAAATTCTCGAGCCCAAAGATGGATGCATATGCTGTGTTTCATTTTGCTAAATGATATCAATTAAATGGTATATCAATTCTATAAATTGGATATAGCAATAAATAAATCAGCAAAATTCTTTTATTTTAGATAGAAGAAATGTTTCTTCTATCTAAAATAAAAGAATGTACCCTTCTATCCAAATCCAATTTGCGTCGATAAAATAAATCCAAATTCCAGATTCCAGCAGTAGATGAATAATTGCAAATTTTTGTGTGTACGAGATTAGAATAACTTAAAAATAACTGACATAATTTTTTATTTTTCCTGATCAGAAAAATACATGAAAAAGAAAGGAGGTAGAAAAATTTGTTGATTTATGGTTAAAGAAGAAAAACAAGAAAACAGGGGTTCTGTTGAATTTCAAGTATTCAGTTTCACCAATAAGATACGGAGACTTGCTTCACATTTAGAATTACACAAAAAAGATTTTTCATCGGAAAGAGGTCTACGAAGACTTTTGGGAAAACGTCAACGTTTGCTGGCTTATTTGGCAAAGAAAAATAGAGTACGTTATAAGAAATTAATCAGTCAGTTGGATATTCGGGAGAAGTAATTTAATCGTTCGAATTTTTTTCTTATTTTAATTTTATTAGTAGTCTTTCTTATTTTATTAGTAGTCTTATAGTAGTCTTAGATTTTGCATTTTGATGAGCCTCGTTTTGAGGAATTCATGGAATAATCCATTTTCATGGAATAAAGAATAAGAACAAGGATACATAACATAAAAAAAAGAATAGATAAGACGATATTCGCCCTCCCCCTACATATTTGATTTCTTCTCCTATACAAAAACCAGCAAGACCTACTCCATTGATAATTCCATCAATGACACCTTTATCAAAAAAATGCGTTAGTTCAGCTAATCTTCTTATACCTAGGATAAAAACCCTAGTATAGAAAAAATCTATATAACCACGATTATAGGACCAGCTGTATATCTCTTTTTTGACTTCATCCAAAAAGCTCTTTTTTGGATTCTTTTTTACAAGGGAATTTTGAAAATTCAAATTCTGAAAAAAAGAATAAGCGGATCCATAAAAGATATATGCTATGAATAGACCAAAAATTGCTAAACTTACAGAAGAAATTGCATTAGTGAGAAATTCATATGAATTTATGGAAGAATTTGAATTTTCCTGGAACAAGTTTGTTGAAGGAGTTAGCCACTTTGATAATATGGGTAACTCCAATATTCTATTATCTTTTACTCCATTATCAAAATGGATTCCTATGGATCCAATGAACAAAGTAAAAAGTAGTAATATAAGAAGAGGAAATAGCATAGTATTTCCTGTTTCATGAGGATAGACAAAAGTTTTTTTAGCCCCAAAGGGAGTACTAAAGGATCCTATCTTATTTCTTGTATTAGCAGGAATTTTTGGTATATTTTGTGAAAAAAAAGAAACTCCACTCTTCATTGTTGATAAAACAAAATCCCTATTGACTCCTTTGGATATACTTTTTCCCCATAAGGATATTGAATATAACGAACCTTCTTTAGTACTACTGTAATTTTGAAAATGAACACGCAAATACCCATCAAAAGTAAGTAAATATATCCGAAACATATAAAATGCAGTTAATCCTGCAGTAAAAGAGGCTATTATCCCCAAAAAGGGTGAATACAACCAACTATTACTAAGGATTTCATCTTTGGACCAGAAGCAAGCAAGAGGTGGAATACCACAAAGAGAAAGTGTACCACATAAAAAAGTCGTTCTTGTAATTGGAACGTATTTTCTTAAACCACCCATAAGAACCATATTCTGACTTTTATCTGGTGAATATCCAACAAGAGGTTCCATTGAATGAATAACGGATCCGGATCCTAAGAACAATAAAGCTTTCGAATAAGCATGAGTGATCAAATGGAATAAAGCAGCTTGATAAGAACCTATACCTAAAGCTAACATCATATAACCCAATTGAGACATTGTAGAATAGGCTAAGCTTCTTTTAATATCTCTCTGAGCAAGAGCTAAAGTGGCTCCTAAGAAGAGTGTTATTGTACCTACTAAAGAAATGAAACTCATTATCAAAGGTAGGGATATGAAAAGAGGAAGAAGTCTAGCTAGAAGAAAAATCCCCGCAGCAACCATAGTTGCTGCGTGTATAAGAGCCGAAATGGGAGTGGGTCCTTCCATAGCATCAGGTAACCATACGTGAAGAGGAAATTGTGCAGATTTTGCAACTGCACCAAGGAATAATAAAAAAGCACACAAAGTAGTAAGTAAGGAATTAATCCCATTATTAGGAATCCAGTTATTAGCTATTTGAAACAAATCCCGAAACTCCAAACTACCCGTTATCCAAAAAAAACCTAAAATTCCTAATAACAGACCAAAATCCCCTACACGATTAGTTACAAAAGCTTTTTGACAAGCACTCGCTGCAATTGGCCGCGTAAACCAAAAGCCTATCAATAAATAGGAACACATTCCGACAAGTTCCCAAAAAAAATATATTTGTATCAAATTGGAACTAGTAACCAACCCCAACATGGAAGTATTAAAAAAACTTATATAAACAAAAAATCTCAAATATCCTTCATCGTGAGACATATAATCGTCACTATAAATAAGAACTAAGATTCCTACAGTAGTAATTAGTATTAACATAATAGACGTAAGGGGGTCGACCAAGTATCCAAATTCTAAGGAAAAATCATTATTGATGGTCCAAGACCATAGATATTGATAGATAGAACTTCCATTTATTTGTTGAATAGACAGGTGAAGTGAGAATACCATAGCTATACTTAAGAGTAAAATACTAGGAAAAGCCCATATGCGACGAAGATTTTTTGTTGCTGTGGGAATAAGAAAAAGTCCAAATCCCATTGACATAATAACTGGAAGTGGGAGAAGAGGAATTACCCAGGCATATTGATATGTATGTTCCATAAGAAAAGAAATAGCAATTTTTAGTTTAAATTTATAGTTCAATTTTTCTAAAAAATAAAATTGTTTCCGATTCACCAAACCTATTCTTATCTCTTTCTAAAGGAATTAAAAAAACAAAATAAGAAAAAGAAAAAATACTGGAATTCTGGATTTTTCAAATTTCTCTCATTAAAATATTCCAAAATTTAGAATGGGTTTAGTTACTTAAATTCAAAAAGTCAATCAAAGAATTATCGGTATCTAGTTACTAGTTATTAGTTAAAAAAAAAAGATTTATGAAAATACAAAAAAAGATTGAATAATTTGACTTTCTAATCATTTTTGTATTTCGTTCTGTTAAAATAAAAGAGCTCTGTTGTTTCGTAATTGATTGATTGAATTCCAAAGAAAACCTATATTTATAGGAAATTCTCGAATATTGCTTATTTCATATAAAAGGAAATCCTAATGAATAGAATTCTCTAAGTTTTAGAATGTCTTGTTTAAGAGACTAAGTATTTTTTTTATTGGAATTCAATTATGGAATAGCTTTCTGAACTTAATTAACTATTTGAATTGAATTTTACCTTCCTTCTTTTTATATCCCCCTCTTATATGAGGGCTTATCCCCCATACCATAATATTTATATATGAAGTATATTTAATATATAAATTGATTTAAATAGAAAATCTTAAAAAACTCTTGTCTTACCCACATTAGACAAAATGAACTAAAGAAGAATTTTGAATTTCAGTATCTTTCAGTATCATTTAAGTATCTTTCAGTATCTAAGTATAAATACTAAGAAAAAACAGAAAGAAGGATTGATTTGCGGCAATAGATGTCTTTCACATACAACTAGAAAAAAGTAATTCCCCTTTTGAATGGCAGTTCCAAAAAAACGTACTTCGATGTCAAAAAAGCGTATTCGTAAAAATCTTTGGAAAAAAAAGACTTATTTTTCCATAGTACAATCTTATTCTTTAGCAAAATCAAGATCATTTTCTAGCGGCAACGAGCATCCAAAACCAAAAGGTTTTTCTGGGCAACAAGCAAACAAATAATAAGATTTTGAAATAATCTGAATTGAACTATCCAAAAGAAATTCCAATTATTTAATATGAATGAATAATTCGGATTAATTAATAAATGTACTTTTATGTGTCGAATTCCTCGGTACAATATTCTTAGAACGAATCCCTCCATTATCATTATATAGAACAAAAGTTTTTGGTATATTGTGTCCTTGGTATATTGTGTCCTCAGTATTCTTTTCCTATCAAAGAACTTTTTTTTATATTTATAATAGAATCCTCGTTTTTATGAGGATTCTATTATAAATATAAAAAGTAGACTATTCTTGCAATAGGACTTACAAGCTCTACCTAATCTTATCAAAAATTCCCATATAAATGGGTTTAGGACTGGTACATCATATTAATAAGAGTGTAAAGGCTTTCATTCTATAAAATAAATTTTTCTAAAAAAAAAATACAAAATTCATTTCATTGTAGTTAATGATGAACTTCTAATGTTCCTAAATTCTATGGCCTCTCCCAGTCTCGACGATTCACGATAAAATAACTATTATTCTTTTAAGTTAACTATTCATTATTTTAAATTAGCCGCCATGGTGAAATTGGTAGACACGCTGCTCTTAGGAAGCAGTGCTCAAGCATCTCGGTTCGAATCCGAGTGGCGGCATTCTCGAAAAAGAATACAATAAATTAGAAAATGGATTCAATTCGAAATTTCCAATTTTGTAATGGGACCTTATCGTTATGCTATTTGCAACTTTAGAACATATACTAACTCATATCTCTTTCTCAACCATTTCAATTGTGATTACGATTCATTTGATAACCTTATTAGTTCGTGAACTTAGGGGATTACGTGATTCGTCAGAAAAAGGAATGATAGCTACTTTTTTCTCTATAACAGGATTTTTAGTCTCTCGTTGGGTTTCTTCGGGACATTTTCCATTAAGTAATTTATATGAATCATTGATCTTCCTTTCATGGACTCTGTATATTCTTCATACTATTCCTAAGATACAGAACTCGAAAAATGATTTAAGCACAATAACTACGCCAAGTACTATTTTAACGCAAGGCTTTGCCACGTCGGGTCTTTTAACTGAAATGCATCAATCCACAATACTAGTACCTGCTCTACAATCTCAGTGGTTAATGATGCATGTCAGTATGATGTTACTAAGCTATGCAACTCTTTTGTGCGGATCCTTATTATCCGCTGCTCTTCTAATCATTAGATTTCGAAATTCTTTCGATTTCTTTTCACTAAAGAAAAATGTTTTTCTTAAAACATTTTTCTTTAGTGAGATTGAATATTTATATGCAAAAAGAGGTGCTTTAAAAAACACCTCTTTTCCCATATTTCCAAATTATTACAAATATCAATTAACTGAGCGTTTGGATTCTTGGAGTTATCGTGTCATTAGTCTAGGGTTTACTCTTTTAACCGTGGGTATTCTTTGTGGAGCAGTATGGGCTAATGAGGCATGGGGATCCTATTGGAATTGGGATCCTAAGGAAACTTGGGCATTTATTACCTGGACCATATTTGCAATATATTTACATAGTAGAACAAATCAAAATTGGAAGGGTACGAATTCTGCACTTGTAGCTTCGATAGGATTTCTTATAATTTGGATCTGCTATTTTGGTATCAATCTGTTAGGAATAGGTTTACATAGTTACGGTTCATTTACATTACCATCTAAATAATTACATAACATAAAACCTTCAGGTTTTTTCCTTTTTTGTTTGATTTGAGAACCCCTTGAACGTCTTTTCAAGGGGTTCTCAAAAATTCGAGATAGATCTAATTAGACTTTTTTACTTTTTTCTGAATTTTGTATTTTTCCACTCTGGAATATAGAGCAGACTGGTTAAAAAAAAAAATCCTATTTAGTATAATAATTGGATAATAGAACCTCTACCCTATCAACGGATAGAGAGAGAACAAAATCTGGATAAATACCAATTCCTATTACTGGTAAAAAGATACAGATTAAAAGAAAGAGTTCCCGTGGTCCAGAATCTACAAAATTTTTGTTTGGAACATGAAATAGCTTGTATCCATAGAACATCTGGCGTAACATAGATAATAAATAAATAGGAGTTAATATCATTCCTATTGCCATTACAAAAGTAATTAGCATTTTTGGCATTAACATAAATTTTGGACTAGTAATTAGTCCAAAAAATACTACTAATTCTGCAACAAAACCGCTCATTCCCGGCAAAGCAAGAGAAGCCATTGAAAAGCTACTAAACATGGTAAAAATTTTTGGCATTGGGATAGATATTCCCCCCAGTTCTTCGAGATAAACAAGACGCATTCTATCACAAGCCGTTCCCGCCAAGAAAAAAAGTGTAGCACCAATAAATCCATGAGATAATATTTGTAAAATAGCTCCATTTAGTCCAATGTTGGTTATGGAACCAATTCCTATAATTATGAAACCCATGTGAGATACGGAGGAGTAGGCTATTCTTTTTTTGAAATTTCGTTGACCAAGAGAAGTTGAAGCTGCATAGATTATTTGCACCGCTCCTATTATTACCAACCAGGGGGAAAATAGATAATGAGCATGCGGTAACAATTCCATATTGACCCGAATCAATCCGTATGCTCCCATCTTTAATAGAATTCCGGCTAAAAGCATACATGTACTGTAATGCGCTTCCCCATGGGTATCTGGTAACCACGTATGTAAAGGTATAATCGGCAATTTGACAGCATAAGCAATAAGGAAGCCAAAATACAGTAGTATTTCTAATGTTGTAGGGTATGATTGATTAATCAATCTTTCTAAATCTAATCCGGGTTCATTGGAACCATATAATCCCATACCCAGAACTCCAATTAAGAAAAAAATGGAGCCGCCTGCAGTATACAAAATAAACTTGGTAGCTGAATACAGACGCCTCTTTCCCCCCCACATGGATAAAAGTAAGTAAACAGGAATTAATTCTAACTCCCACATGATAAAAAAAAGTAAAAGGTCTCGTGAAGAAAATAATCCTATTTGACCGCTATACATTGCTAGCATCAGGAAATAGAATAATTGCGAATTCCGAGTAACCGGCCAAGCCGCTAAAGTAGCTAAAGTAGTGATAAATCCTGTCAATAAAATAGATCCTAATGAAAGTCCATCGATTCCCAATCTCCAGTGGAAATCAAAAACATCTATCCATTTAGAATCCTCCTTTAATTGGATTAAGGGATCCTCCAATTGGAAATGATAACAGAATGCATAAGTCATTAGAAGGAATTCTAATAAACAAATAGCTATAGTATACCACCTAACGATTTTATTTCCTTTATGAGGTAAAAAGAAAATTAATGAACCTGCAAATATCGGCAAAACAACAAGTATTGTTAACCAAGGAAAATAACTCATGATAAAGTAATAAAGACAAGATACGTTTTGACCAGAAAAGCCCATGCTCGATTATTTCGAGCACAGGCTTCTTCGGTAAAGAGGAATCAGACGATTCAAGTGGAGTTTTTTGTAACGTATCAATAAGATAGAGCCATGCTGCGGGTTGTTTCAGACCCTAAATAAACGCGGACACTTAAAAAATCCGTTGGGCAGGCAGATTCGCATCTCTTACAACCCACACAATCTTCGGTTCTCGGCGCGGAAGCAATTTGCTTGGCTTTACATCCATCCCAAGGTATCATTTCTAATACATCTGTTGGGCAAGCTCGTACACATTGAGTGCATCCTATACATGTATCATAAATTTTTACAGAATGTGACATTGGATCTCTAAATTTTCCTTTTCAACATAAAAATTTTCGATCTGGTAAAAATGAAATTAGTACTATATAAATTAGATGTATTGTATACACCAGATGAAGCAATGGTTTATCCAAACTTTAACAAATAATGCAATATATTTCGTAATCTGTTTGTGAGAAAGCGTGAAAAGAGCCAAGAGACTTGAATTTAAGGCTTCAACAGTCATAATTATACGAATTCTACATACTAATTTGAATTAGCCAATTTATTGGCTATCATCTTTTCAATATAAATTATTGCAATATTCAAATTGCAATATCAATGAATTGCAAAAATGCAATATTCAATAAGTAAAAAACAATACTTTGAAATAACCTACTCCAAAAATGGATATTATTAAACACTAATAAGAAAATAAGATTAGATTTCTATTCATCTTAATGTTTCTTATTATTATATATCCGCCTTTGTTTAGAGGATTCTATGTCTAATTATTCAAAAAATTGGATTGATTGATACGAGTTGATTTCCTGTTACGATGGATGGAAGAAAGAATAGATAGTCCAATAGCTGCTTCAGCAGCCGCAAGGGCTATAACAAAAATTGCGAAAATGTCTCCTTTTAATTGGCGACTATCAAATAGATCAGAAAATGTTACGAGATTTAGATTAATTGAATTCAGTATAAGTTCAAGACATATTAGAGCTCTAACCATGTTTCGGCTTGTGATCAATCCATAGATACCAATCGAAAATAAATAGACACTCAAAAAAAGTACATGCTCAAACATCATTAACTAACTCCTTATCAATCTCGATTCATTTCAATATGAGGGCAAGAATTGAACCGATTCAATTAATTAGAATAGAACAATTACACAACAAAAGAGAAAAGAAGGTATTTGTTGTGTTGGCAGTAGATGGGTTTTACTAAATCAAATTTGTGATTCTTTAGTTATTTATTTTATATTTGAAATTCTAAGAATTTTGACTCATTCTAAGTATTTCTTATTGTCGAGCCATAGTAATTGCACCTATTAAGGAAACCAGAAGAATTAGGGAAATGAGTTCAAACGGAAGATAAAAATCGGTTGCTAAATGAATCCCAATTTGTTGAACGTTATTTATGAGACCCTGTTCTACTATTTGGTTTGATCTTGTAGTCCAAAGAATTCCATACCACGACGTATCTGGGATAGTAGTCATTAGTGAAAAAGGAATAGTTATACAAAGGAGTAAAGTAAACCCATCTCCAATCGTCCAATAATTCTTATCTTTAGACCACTCTGAGCCGTTTACAAACATTACAGCAAATATGATCAAGACATTTATGGCTCCCACATAAATAAGAAGTTGTGCGACAGCTACAAAGTAGGAATTTAATAAAAAATAGAATAAGGATATACAAACAAGAACTAATCCCAGCGAAAAGGCAGAATAAATTGGGTTGGTAAGTAATACTACTCCTAGACCTCCTAGTATAAGAACAAATCCCCCAAATAGCACAAGAATCTCATGTATTGGTCCAGGTAAATCCATTATGGATAAGAAGAAATTTCTAGTATAAAATTTTTCATGAACTGACTAAAACTAAAAGATTCAAGGAAGGAAAAAGGTATTAGGATATTTTTTTGTATATGCATATAAGTTGTTAAGCAGTAGTTATTCTTTTTTCGTTAGAGTTAGTAAAAATGGATTTTTCTAATAAAAAAATCTTAATACCTAGTAATCCGTAATCGTTCTTGAATTCCAAGATTTTTCTTCGTCTATTTTACTTTGAGGCGAATTCCTAATTGTTTGAATTGTGTAATCTCCCATTATGGAGATTGGTAACCGACTCAAAGCAATTTGATTGTAATTCAATTCATGACGATCATAAGTAGAAAGTTCATATTCTTCAGTCATTGATAAACAATTTGTGGGACAGTATTCAACACAGTTACCACAAAATATACAAACTCCGAAATCAATACTATAATTAAGCAATTGTTTTCTTTTAATATCCTTTTCAAATTTCCAATCCACAAGGGGTAGATCTATCGGGCATACGCGAACACATACTTCACAAGCAATGCATTTATCAAATTCAAAGTGTATTCGCCCCCGGAAACGCTCCGATGTAATTGATTTTTCATAAGGGTAGTGAATCGTTATAGGTAAACGATTTGTGTGGGATAAGGTAATTATTAAACCTTGACCAATGTATCTTGCGGCGCGTATTGTTTGTTGACCATAACTAATGAACCCAGTTAGCATAGGGAACATATTCTAAATCTATATATGAAAAAGGTATGTTTCTTTCTCTTGTTTGAGAGAACTTTTGTGTTGAAAATATTCTTACTGTTATTGTATTCTTATTTATAGTGAAACTAGTTGGGAAGAAGTTGTTAATAAGAGATTGCCCAGAGAAATAGGTAAAAGAAATTTCCATCCAAGATTTAATAACTGATCCATTCTCATCCTGGGTAAAGTCCATCTTATTGTGATAGAAATGAAGAGAAATAAATAAGCTTTAGTTAATGTAATAAAGATACCTATTACCATTTCCAAAATTCCAATTATTTTATTCATTTGGAAAAATCCAAAAAAGGATATATAGGGAATAGAGAAATTCCACCCGCCTAAGTATAGAACAGTTACAAATAAAGAGGAAACTAATAAATTTAGGTAAGAAACAAGATAAAATAAACCATATTTAATACCAGAATATTCGGTTTGATAACCTGCTACTAATTCTTCTTCCGCTTCTGGTAAATCAAAGGGTAATCTTTCACATTCTGCTAAAGAAGAAATTAGAAAAACTAGAAAACCTATAGGCTGACGCCAAAGATTCCATCCAAAAAAACCATATTTGGACTGTGCTTCAACTATATCAACTGTACTTGAACTATTAGATAATCATAGTCGATGATAACATCACAGTTCCCACCGCTATTCCAAAACCGTACATGAAACCTTAGCTTCATACGGCTCCTCTATGATCAGAAAAAAGGAAAGGATTGTTTCGTTTCGGTATTATCCCCTGGGCATAGATAGAATTAGGTAAGATAAAATTGATTGGAAAGCCCAAAATTAGACCAAAGCAATTACGTCTGCTAGAATAACAAAAAAGCGCTTCCGAATTGATCTCATCCTTTATATAATAAAATTTTTCTTTGTTCGGTAATAACTTAATATTGGAATAAATCACTCATTATAGCAATTAATAAATGGAAAGAATTTGGCATTAGTTCATGAGGAATTCTGTATGAATAGGGATAAAGGAAGGAAAGAATAAATAAAGATCCTTTTTTGTATTGTATTCCATATCTTTTGTCCTATTCTTCTTTCCCCGGGAGGGGTATACTTAAAAAAAAAGAATAAAGGGTTAATTCGTTCTTGATAGCCATTTCCTTAACAAGTGAATGGGAACATACTCTAGACCGGAATCTGAAGAAAGTACTGCTTGATCATTTCCACCAATTTCAAGTCCTTATTATGATTCCTTTTATGAGGAAAAATGTCTAATGATTTAGATTCTCTCATTACTAATCCTGTATGTACTTTAGTGTTCCTAATCCCTCACTAACTTTTGATGGATTGCCTTATGGTTATAAGTTTAAATTATAGTAATAACTCAAAATATTCTAGTAATGGAATTCCATACCGCGAATCCTTTATTCTTGCCCGCTTCAAGATATGATGACTAATTAAACAATCTCAACCTTGGGGTAAAGAGTTTACACTGCTTATGTTTACTTGAACTTTTTTCTTGTACGTAGGAAATGAGATTTTTTATTTTTACTACAAATTAATAAGCTGTTTTGTTTCACTCATATAGCTATCGAGTTTAACTTACCAACGCAAATACAGAATAAGCAAAGGAAGATAAGCATTCAATGTATTTTAGAGGAAAAAGATCCTATTTTAACGAATCACACGTAGAGATATTGCTAGTACACAAAAAGTTAATGGTATTTCATAACTAATAGATTGAGCAGCCGCTCGTAGACCGCCTGAAAAAGAATATTTATTATTTGAGCTATATCCTGCCATGAGAAGACCAATAGGAGCAATACTTGAAATCGCAATCCATAAAAAAACACCAATACTAAGATCAGCTAAAACAAAACGATATCCCAAAGGGATAACTAAAAAACTTAATAAAATGGATATGACTGCTATAGAGGGACCAATGCTAAATAAAGGAATCTCTCCTCGGGATGGGAGGATATCCTCTTTTAAAAGTAGTTTAGTTCCATCTGCTATAGCTTGAAGCAGTCCCAGGGGGCCAGCATATTCAGGACCAATACGTTGTTGTATCGATGCGGATATTTCTCTTTCTAACCACACAATTACGAGTACTTCTATTGTGATTCCCAGTAGGAGGGCCAAAATGGGTAGAATCCATATAAGTCCGTAGATTTCTTTTAATAATTCCGATTTCGAAAAAGAATTGATAGTTTCTACCTCTACCCTATCTATTATCATTTCAACGATCAACTTCCCCCATAATGATGTCTATACTACCTAATATTGTCATGATATCAGCCAATTTCATTTTTTTAACTAGCTGAGGAAGAATTTGCAAATTAATAAAACCCGGTGGACGAATTTTCCATCTCCAGGGGAAAAGACTATCATCTCCTACCAGATAAATTCCTAATTCGCCTTTTGGAGCTTCTACTCTTACATAAAGCTCTTGCTTTGATAATTCAAAATTGGGCGAAGGTTTTTTACCAAGAAATCGATATTCAAAATCATTCCATTCAGGATTCTTTGCTTTCTTAAAGCGTCGGGCTTCTAAATTCTCATAAGGTCCTCCAGGAATTTTCTCTACAGCCTCTTGAATAATTTTTATGGATTCCCTCATTTCACCGACTCGTACTAAATAGCGAGCTAATGAATCTCCTTCTTTTTGCCATTGGACTTTCCAATCGAATTGATTGTAAGACTCATAAGGATCGATTTTACGAAGATCCCATTGTATTCCAGAAGCTCGTAACATTGGTCCTGATAAGCCCCAATTTACAGCTTCTTCTCCGCTAATAAAACCGACTCCTTCAACTCGTTCTAAAAAAATAGGATTCTGTGTAATAAGTTGTTGATATTCAACAACTCCTTGTAAAAAATAATCACAGAAATCTAAACATTTATCCATCCATCCATAAGGGAGATCGGCAGCTACCCCTCCGATGCGAAAGTAATTATGCATCATTCGCATACCTGTTGCAGCTTCAAATAGATCATATATCAATTCTCTCTCTCTAAAAATGTAGAAAAAAGGAGTCTGTGCCCCGAGATCCGCCATAAAAGGTCCAAGCCATAACAAATGAGAAGCTATACGGCTCAATTCTAACATAATTACTCTAATATAGCTGGCTCTTTGGGGTATTTGAATATTCTCCAAGAATTCTGGTGCATTTACCGTTATTGCTTCTGTAAACATAGTAGCTAAATAATCCCATCGTGTTACATAAGGCAAGTATTGTATAATACTTCTGTTTTCCGCAATTTTTTCCATTCCTCTGTGTAAATACCCTAATATGGGTTCACAATCAATAACATCTTCACCATCGAGAGTAACTATTAGTCGAAGAACACCATGCATTGATGGGTGTTGAGGACCCATATTGACTATCATGAGATCTTTTCTTTTAAGCGATAGACTCATATCCTTGTTCTTATTCTTTATTCCATGAAAATGGATTATTCCATGAATTCCTCAAAACGAGGCTCATCAAAATGCAAAATCTAAGACTACTATAAGACTACTAATAAAATAAGAAAGACTACTAATAAAATTAAAATAAGAAAAAAATTCGAACGATTAAATTACTTCTCCCGAATATCCAACTGACTGATTAATTTCTTATAACGTACTCTATTTTTCTTTGCCAAATAAGCCAGCAAACGTTGACGTTTTCCCAAAAGTCTTCGTAGACCTCTTTCCGATGAAAAATCTTTTTTGTGTAATTCTAAATGTGAAGCAAGTCTCCGTATCTTATTGGTGAAACTGAATACTTGAAATTCAACAGAACCCCTGTTTTCTTGTTTTTCTTCTTTAACCATAAATCAACAAATTTTTCTACCTCCTTTCTTTTTCATGTATTTTTCTGATCAGGAAAAATAAAAAATTATGTCAGTTATTTTTAAGTTATTCTAATCTCGTACACACAAAAATTTGCAATTATTCATCTACTGCTGGAATCTGGAATTTGGATTTATTTTATCGACGCAAATTGGATTTGGATAGAAGGGTACATTCTTTTATTTTAGATAGAAGAAACATTTCTTCTATCTAAAATAAAAGAATTTTGCTGATTTATTTATTGCTATATCCAATTTATAGAATTGATATACCATTTAATTGATATCATTTAGCAAAATGAAACACAGCATATGCATCCATCTTTGGGCTCGAGAATTTCACGGGATAGAGATATAGTATAAGAAATAGGCTATTAAGTAACTCTAAATGAATTGTGGATACATCTGTATCCTTAACATACTGAAACGACTGCCATTATTCGTATCAAACCAATAGCGATTCATAAAAGCTAAATCTTGTAATCAATGGTGGGCCAATAATGAATTTTTTTGCATATGTATTAAGACGCTTGGTCTGATTTCGAAATTGTCCAGAGTTTTTTATGTTGTTTTCATTGCAAAATGATGGATCTCCTTCCGTAACTTTCCAATTACGAGTACGAGAATTGAA